CCTACCAACAACTAGGGTTCGACGTAAAAAGAGGACCCAATCCCATTCCGGACGTAGGATTGGCTTGAGAAAGCAAGACTAGAAGAAAGAGATTGTGTTATAAAGGAGTAGACTGATTATCAAAGCTCGCACGGGAATCGAGTACTTCTTAAGCGGGAAGTCTTGTTTAGTACAAGAGTAGGATCCAGTAGGGTTATAATCTTAGTTAGCAGTCTAGGGCGATGTTTTACTACGAAAATAGGAGGGAATGCGATGCTTCTTTGCCCGATAGATGCGGAGAATCAAATCAGGGGTCAGCGCTAGAATAAGAGGGAATAGGCAGATCGAACGAATGGTAGCAAGCCAAGCGAAGTGATCCCAGGGAATGAAGGAGATAGGTCTCACGAGAAAGCATGAAGCGAGGGGCTAAATCTCATATAGAAGAGAAGGATCCGCCCCTTCCCTCACAGCTCCCTCTAGCCAAAGGAAATACTTGCATTCAGCTCCAAGCGAGAAAAGGATTGGCTTGAAAACAGCAAGAGACATTTTTCTAAGTCAGAATGGAACGAATATGACAAGAAGATCGATCCCGTATGGAGCCATCGTCACAGTATGTCAAGAAACCTACCTTTCCAGAGGGTTTTGCAGACAAGCGCTTCAGGATCTTAATTACGGATTTTCTGCTGCCCAACAGACTTTGCTGTGCAACACCATAGCTGTCTCGTAGGCACCCTTTTCTTCAAGTCCGGAGACTGGAGCTTTGATAGGAAGTGGACAAAGTCTACCTAGGCTCGTTGGAGTGAGCAACTCTCCAGATCTATTTTCAACTGCCATATCAAAACGGTGCGCTTTCTATGCTTATATACATACGATTTTGAAATCCAAAGCTTGGTTGGTGAAGGGAACAAGTACTTCCCGCTTAAGAAGTCGAGTGAACGGCACTCCGGTCAGGAGGGCGGAGCCCCATAAAGGGTGAAGAGCGAAGCAAAGGTCTATCCTGTAGACTGCTTTCTTAGTTCTCAAAGCTGCTTTCTCTTTCTGGCTGCTATATGTCTAAACAGGATAGGGTTTATGAACGTTACAGAGACACTGCACTAGATGCGCATGAGGGAATGAATTGAGACTACCACACACGAATCCCATACCTTCTTTCATGATGTAGTTGCTTATCCTTAGTAGGACGTATTGCGATAGAGCTTTCTCTAGTAGCAGTAGAGAAACTGCACTGTGGAAGTTCAACGGAGAGAATTTTTTGATCTTAATGATGAGAGTATGAAAGTTAGATCGGGTCTATGCCTCAGCATATTCTTAGTCTAAAAAAGAGGAGTTGAAGAGCTCTTTCTGAAGACGAAGTCTTTTAGTTCTCAATCCTATATATGTTTATGAACCTCTCTTTCTCTTAGTAAGCTATTCACTAGTTGAACGATGTCCTATTCAACATTCCACGGGTAGGTCTTGAAAAGGCACCTATTGAGGTGGGCTAGCTAGTTTTTACTTTCATTTTTATGTTTATGGGTTGAATGACCAATTCAAGTATGATCTTCTTTCTTTTATTTTGAATGGTTCCAGCTTTCTTTTATCCCTCCAGCTCGTAGTCTCCGCTAGTGCATTAAATAGCTATCTCCGCTAGTGTAAGGTTCACCAAGAACTCTAATCTTATAATCTTTCTTGACCTCACATCCACATTCATTAATCACTATAGGGGCAAGACCGTCAGTGGAGGGTTGCTCCACAGAACTCTGTTTTTTTATTAACGTTCTTAAGGAAGTAAATAGTTGATTGTTCTTGTCATTGTAAAAGCTATTCTGACCGCTCTTATCTCGACTATTGATCTTCTTCTTTCTTGCTATCATTCCTCCATTCCACTTCTACTTCTAAAGGATGATCCGCCCGAAGCTGGGTAAGCAATTGAAAGAAGTCTTAGTCGAGTCCGAGGCCAGGCGATAGCAAAGGGCAATGAGCGGGAGCTACAGTGCCGCAGACATAACATAAGAGGGCGGAATAAAGTCCTTTAGGATACATCTTATCGATCAGCAAGTGGGATGGATTAGATAGCCGTACAAGATATATTAATAATATAGGTTCTTTCTCTTATCGGAGCAACTTCCGAACAAGTATTACTTCCAGGAACTCTCCGGACTCAGGAACGAACAAAGACAAGAAGGAGCGAAAAAACAAAAAAATTTTCATATCAATGAAAGGTAAATCAGCATTAATTGATAAAGGAAAATCTGTATTAAATGATGTTTCAGATTCCAACCAACTCAATATGATGGATCCATCCGGAGCGTCTGGATCGGAAATGCCTTCAGTTATTCTTCAGGGGATTCCGGTTCCTCCGGATATAGATCTATCCTCAGTATACTCATCTCCTTTTTTCTTTAGCACATCGGTTTGGATCCCTGGTGATATTGATGACCCGCTTACTATCTCCAGGCTAACTAATTTAAAAAAATTCTTGGTCATTATGCGGCATGATTTTTTTAAAGGGGTCATACAACCGGACTATATCCAATCCCTCCAACGGGAATTGGACAAAACTTGTCCGGGTTTACTCTCGTCTAAGCTAAGCCACATGCTTACTCGAGAATACGACTATTGGTATAACTTTTATTATAATAATATAGGAGGAAGTAGGTCCAACCATGATTGGTATGTTAATAAATTCGGTAGTTTGGTCCCTTCCCCCCTCGAGCCCCTATTGAATGACCATTTTTCTTTTTATATTATGATAATAATCCTTATTATGATAGCTATTCTATGTATATGTATATTCTGGCGCAGAAAGAAAAAGAATAGAAAGAATTTGAAGTGTGAGGAGAGCAAGCCTTCATGTACGGGCGTTCCCCGACAGGGGCCTGCCAGCTCAGGAAGCCAAACGCCCGATACCGGTAGAAGGGTCCCTAGCCCCCTTTCTCTTTCTTTATTACAACCTTTTTTTTTGATGTCAAAGACCAGGAACTACGCGCAAATTCTCATTGGATCTTGGTTGTTCTTAACAGCGATGGCTATTCATTTAAGTCTTTGGGTAGCACCACTAGATTTTCAACAAGGTGGAAATTCTCGTATTCTCTATGTACATGTTCCTGTGGCTCGGATGAGTATTCTTGTTTATATCGTTACGGCTATAAACACTTTCTTGTTCCTATTAACAAAACATCCTCTTTTTCTTCGCTCTTCCGGAACCGGTACAGAAATGGGTGCTTTTTCCACGTTGTTTACCTTAGTTACTGGGGGGTTTCGGGGAAGACCCATGTGGGGCACCTTTTGGGTGTGGGATGCGCGTTTAACTTCTGTATTCATCTCGTTCCTTATTTACTTGGGTGCGCTGTGTTTTCAAAAGCTTCCTGTAGAATTGGCTCCTATTTCAATCCGTGCCGGACCGATCGATATACCAATAATCAAGTCTCCGGTCAACTGGTGGAATACATCGCATCAACCTGGGAGCATTAGCCAATCTGGTACATCAATACATGTTCCTATGCTCATTCCAATCTTGTCTAACTTTGCTAACTTCCTCTTCTCAACCCGTATCTTCTTTGTTATGGAAACACGTCTTCCTATTCCATCTTTTCTCGAATCTCCTTTAACGGAAGAAATAGAAGCTCGAGAAGGAATACTAAAACCTAGTTCACTCGCTGAGTCTCTTTGCATCCATGGCTGAATGATTAAAGCACTCTAAGGGGAAAGCTGAGGGGATCCAGCTTTAAGAGTAACAGGCCAATAAAAGAAGGTTTGTTACTTTTTCGCTAGGGTGAAGGAAGTGAAAAACCTCTTTCACTCTAGCGGGAAGAAGACAGGTGGGAACGAGCGGAGCGAGAGCAAAGCAAGTTCCAGCGGTGGGTTGTCTTCATGGTGCCATTTCCATCTTTTTCATGGGAAGATATTCTTAGTTCGCTTTTTCTTCCAAAACCTTTTTTCTTGAGTTTACCATCGGTATCAGGAGACGTAAGGACACGGAGACAAGTACACATAGCATGTTCAGCGGCAAGAGCGGGCATCCCTTATGCTTCGCATAAGCGATTTTATCCCTCAACGACTAGCACCGTCTTCTCTTATTCCTGTGATGCCACTGTAAAGCTTCCTGACTTCCGGACTTGAGCTTCCAATGCTTCACTACTGAACTCAGTTGACTTACTAGAATCGATTCTTTTCACAGATACGCTGCGCGGAAAGAAGCCCTGTCCTATATCATATTGAATTGAGCCCTTGTACCGGACCGGGGGACATAAAGATGGCTTGAAAGGGCCTTTTCTTAAATCCTTACTCTAACGAGTAAGCAAGTAAACTACCTTACTTATTCAAGACGAATCCTAGGAGACCTGCTGATCAATAGTATAAATCCTTGGGACTGAAGGTCATAGCTCGTCCTTTGCCGGGCTGCCTCTGTGCCCAAGCCCGGTCAATGAAGGAAGGCATCTCACCTCGGCCTTATGACCCTAGTAAAGTAAAGCCAATGAGCGATTCAAAGAACTCAACAAAAAGGGGGAAGGAAGAACTTTTGGGATAGAGTTTCTTGTTCAAGTAATCCAGAAAGACTTCCATGAGTGCTTTCACGAGATAAATAAAGAAAATGTATGGGCTTTGATGAAAGAGCGAGAAGAGAAGGCTTCAAGCCTAGAAGTCAAAGTCGGCGAATCCGCTTTTAAAGTAAATAGAGCACGCAAGAAGCAAGAAGCCGTCCAGTTATGAAATAGCTCGACCGGCCCTTTCTCCTAATCCTCGGGAGAGGCAATGAATCAAAACCCTTTTTCAGTCCAAAGGACAAAGACATACTCAAGTGATACAGGCCTGGGAGCAACTTCATTAAAAAAAATAAATAAAGACAGGTAGTTTACTTGCTTAGTGCTTGCATTAAGGTGTGAAACTTACAAAATGATCTTTCGTAAATTTAGCAACTGAGAGCAAATTTGGCTTGGCATTGAACACGTCGTCCATCAAAGTCGGATGACGGGGTAGGGCCTAGAAGTCCTGAATTCGAGAAGAAAGATCCACGACCTCCTCGTCCAAAGTCACCACGAATAACACGACCACGGGTAGTTATAAAGGCAGTAGGGTGGGAAGAATTGGAAGAAGGAATTCTTGTTGTGAGTTGTGACTCAAAGGAAAGCAATCGAGCACGAAGATTGGGAAAAGAAGGTAAGGTGGGGAAATTTTATATAGCAGTGACTAGCATAGCATAATCTGGGCCAAGACCACGAAGAACGGAGGTAACAAAGTCAACATTTGAGACTGGTTCGTTGATAGCAGCCAATGAATCTGCAAGATTTTGGCATGTTGAAGATATTGAGAAATAGATTGATTTCCGGAGAGAGGTTGGAAGCGAAGATTACTAGCATTAGCAAGCGATTGTTGAGAGAAATTTGGTTGAAGACAAGACCAAACGTCACGAGAGGTTTGTTTGAAGACCAACGACTTGAGCAAGGCAAGAACAGATTCGGTGAGAGTCGCATTGATTAGACTGACAAGAGTTTGATCAGTTTGAACCCATGAAGTATAAGATGGGTTGAGATTCATTGTTTTGCCATCATAAGAAGGGAAAAATGGAGGGGGGCAAGGAAACGATCCATCAACGAAAGGCCAAAGATTTGGGCCTATAAGGAATGGCTGGATTTGACCTTTCCATAGAAGATAATTCGTTTCAGTGAGTTTGATGGAGACTAAGGTAGAGATATTTTGAATAGAGAAAGAAGGAGTGGTGATACATGTCCTGATCCATTGGATGAAAATGGATCAAAAATTATAGCAATGTAGAGTATCCAAAATGAAATTCCAATTGTTAGAATCATAGGCTTTCTGAAAGTCCACTTTGATGGCACACCTAGGGCAGGGGGACTCCCTATGAGAATTCCTTAGTAACTCCTGAGATAGCAAAATGTTGTCCATTAGACTTCCGCAAGGAACAAAGGCTGTTTGTGATGGATCAATCAAAATAAACTCACCAAGAAAACCTATTAGCTATGAGCTTAGTGAGGCACTTATTAATGGTGTTACAACATGAAATGAGTCTGTAATTACTTGGCTTTGTGGCATTAGGGATCTTGGGAACTTTAGCAATAACGGTATATAAAACCTCCCTAAGCAAACTGCCAGAGTTTAAGAAGGAAAGGATAGCATCCAATACAGCTTCTCCTACTCCTGCTTGAATCAACATATTGGGGTGAAGCAACTAGCAACTATAGACCTAATTCAAAATGGAAACTTTAATTCCCTTCCTTCTCTTCTATCACCAGCACCCTTTGAAAGTGAAAGTAGCCTTTCAATCCTATCCTTCCTCTAGCAAAATCTCACCTGTGGGTTTGACTCTCTAAATTCACCAGAGGAGCAACAGCAGGGACACTTGTTCGACGACCCCGTCTCTCTTCGTTGCTGACCAATCGAAGGCGGTTCTATCATCCATATAGGAATGAAAAGATTGGACTGCTTTCTCCCACTCATCCCTGGCCTAAAGCCCTAAAGTAAAGAAGCTCCTACCTATTCATCCGTACACTGGCGGGAAGTATACATTTATTCTCTTATTCCCCTTCTCTGTTGACTAGATGAAGCTCAGAAGGAAGGAATTCACTACGCGAGAGGGCAAGAGCTAAAGAAGAGGTCCCCGTCCTCTTAACTCTAGGGAGCATATGTCCCCGCCTAGGAAGACTTCTTCTACCGTTCTTCCCCGGAAAATGAGGAGAGGAAAAGCATGAGAATCAGTTGCCCTTTTGCTAAATAATGAAAGGGGCACACGGTCCGCACATTGGCCGCCCTCGAAAGAAAGACTCTGACCCCTCTTGTTAGCTTCTTAAGAGGCAAAGACTTCGACTCCTAGGCTTGAACGATATTGGCCCATTCTATAGAATAATCTCACGAGAACCCCGCCCGCCTCATGGCTGATTTCTCATTTGAGGCTTTCTACTCGTCTTTCTCTTTAAGGAGATCGGTCTTCTAGAGCTTCAACACGTACCGATAAGACCCTGGGCTTAACCCACACCCGGGAATGCTGGTAATGTACGCCCGCTGGCCTCGTTCTTTCATTCAAAAAATTGTGAGCCAATAGATCATCTTTCCTTATTCTTTAATAAGCGACTACATACCTAAGCGGATATCCCCGAATTCATTCATTACAGTAAGAAATAGATTTTCTTTGACAAACTACGTACCAAACAAAGGTGGCGAAGTGGCCAGGGAAGAGCAGCCTTCCTGACACAGGCAACAGAATGCGCGCTTGGACGAAGAATCCCTATTCTATTTATGAATGGAAAATAGAAGGAAGAATTCCACTTAGAAATGTCATGTGTTAAGCATGAGGAATATCCACCTATCCCAGGGATTTGAGCCTACCGCCTAAAGCCTTTAAACCTTCCCCTCTCTGTCACTAGTCTAGTCCTTCTATTCTTTCTCAATAATTCCACTCCTTAGAGAAGGGGAATAAAATAAGTGCTTCCGTTTAGCTCTTCCTTCCTGGACGGTAGGAGCTTCTACCTTTATTTAATAGGTATCATCTTATTTAGACTGACTTACATCTGCCTACGACTCTCAAGCAACGAAAGGAGCTTAGGCATGCGAGTGAGTGGTAGAAGCAGGAACAACTGGTTCAGCTAACGAACTTTGACCCTTTTGATTGTACCAACCAGGCAAGCTTTAGCTTGTTTGGTTTGTGCGGCACAGGAAAGAAGAAGGAAGAGCACAAGACATAGGCTTAAGAAGACCGCGTGAAGGAAATGCTTTAACCAACGATAGGCCGTAAGGAAGAGGATCGGAGGACTTGAAGGTAAAGGCAGCAAGGTTTAGCGAAGCCATCAACCTTCGCGACTTATTTAGATTTAGGGGCCGGATTGAGCCATTTAATAGCTTCATTTCGAACTATATCCGATAGTTCGTATCCCCCTTCAACCGGCTTCAAAACTAGCTATTCTGCTGACGATTTTAGCCTTTATATATCACCCCGAATGGAGTACTCAAGTTGAACCGGGCGGAAATCTCCTTTGGAAGGGTCTGTTCGAGAACTTCACAACTTCACTCTAGGGCGATTCCAACCTCGAACATCGGGTTTCCTCTCTTTATTCAATAGAACAGTGGCCAATCTAGCGAAATCATCAATAGGTCTTCGACCTACCCCTTAAGAGAAGATCTATATATCAAAGATCTGAAAATCCCTCTACAACGGGAAAGCAGGGAAAGCCTCTACGCCCTAAAACCAGTATAGACTAAACAACCCTAGCGGGGACTTCAAGATTGGAAAAGTCCACTTTCTGAAACATGAACATTTGTACTGTAACATTTGGAGAACTATGATATTCCAATTCTTTGACTCTACACCCCTAAAACCAGTATCGTCTAACTGGAAAAGTAGCTACTTTGAAAGAGTTTCCCCACCTCGTGATTCATCATATGAGGCAAAAAAGTCCATTTTGAAATAAGGTAATTGCCAGCGGGAAATGCCAGAGTAGGGGTAAAAAGAAAGGAACAACCAGATGCGCTGCCTGCTCCTGATAAGCAGATAAGGATGGTACGATGGGAACTACCTAGGCCGGTTCAAAGCCGATTGAAGCCCAAGATGAATCTCCCTTTGCCCCTTAGGCCTTGAGAAGAAGAGCTTCCTTAGCCTTTTTTAGCTAAGCTATCTTTCTTCTTTCCCGGAGTCTTTTTAAAGGGATACGCAGGAGTCCAAATGTTTGAATTGCCTACGAGCCTGTTCTATCTAGGAGGGGAAGAAATTCCTTCTTAATCAGAGTTGGGAATGTGCCATCTATCTGGCTATGAAAGAAAGAAGTCCTATGCGCAAGAAGAGAGACCAGAACTCTCTGCCTTTCACTCTTAGAGGGAACGTAGCGAGCGGCAGTTCTTCCTGGTGTCTTTTTACCTCCGAGGGTTTATGGGACTTCCTGGCAAAGGCCGATCTACGATAGCCTATACATGAATTTCTCATTTCTTATCATACGCGAATTGGATGATCGAAGCATACCAGCAATTTCAAATCCACCAGTCGGGTACGAAGACAGGGGAGAAGGCCGAAGTGAAATCCCGAAGAATGCCGGATGTAAGAAGGTGGGGAGTGAAGTAGGTCATCACTATCAGTAGTCACGCAAAAAGAAGCAACGACGCCTTTTGGCGAAGGGTCTTCCAAGCCCTGAGATCGCGGAGTGCTGCGCGCTTCATTAATAGGAGTTATATACTTACTAGAGCAGCGAGGAGCTACAAAAGAAAAGAGCTCGCCAGAGGGAGCAATCCACCTAGTCTGAACGAATCGTTCGACTATGACCTGGTGACTCAATTCTATTCCTGCCATCATTTCGATGTACGACCTCCTACGTCTTTCTCCTGAAACCAGAAAGGCAGTAGTCAAAGCCCTCTCGCAAGCCCAGAAGACACTTACGTAAATCGGGTTGAAGCTAAAGGGAAGAAGCTTAAAGAGTGTGAGGAATGGAAGTTTACTTGATAGAGTCAAACTCTTGCTTGCATTAAGGTATTTAGTTGCTTAAGGATGGTCCCAGACTCTGGGTTGAAGGGGATTTTTTCCGTTGAAAGACCCAACTATCTCAATACGCCTTCGATTCTTTGGCTGGGGAGGAACCCATGCCTGAGATGATGCGGTCCTTGAATCTTCCGTGGCTGAGAGTTAGCAAGCAACCTTTGCCTCTTGGCAGGAGGATAGCAGAAGCTACCCAACCTACTTAAAGAACCTAAAGGCTTAGCCCGGTCTGAAGAAAGAAAGAAAGGAGAGCTCAGATAGAGCTGCAGTTCCAGGTTCTGAGGGTCAAAAAGCCAAAACGCTTCTACTACTTCGTTGAGACTACTCTTAGTATCCAATTTCCTCAATGCTTCCGGTTCATCAACCAATTGCTGCCCAGAAAAGAGACTTGTCGTAGATAAGCTCTGCTTTTGAGTCAAAGACTAAGTCCAAAATTATGAGTGAGAAGGTTCCACTCGTAAAGGCCTTGGAGTCTAAACTAATACTATCACTTCAATTACTTGATCGAATTGGCACAGCTCCTCCATCCAGTCTCAGATCCCATTGCTTTCGATCAGTCGCTCCTTGATAGACTTGTAAAGTGCTTTATCTCGTGAAATCAATAATAGGAATTTCTTAAAGGTAGTTTACTTGCTTACTCAAGAGAGTAAGGTAGTTTTTACTTACTTACTTGTTAGAGTAAAGGGAATCCGCTCATAAGTCGAAGACTAGATCCGCAAGCACTCTTTTTTTTACTATGTATACTCCCCGGATCAGTCGGTAGATCTTAGACCTTCTCAAAAAAGGAAAGGTGTGAAAGCGGTTAAGAATTCTTTCTATTCTAATAGAGAAAATCAGTCCTTAAGCTTTAATAAGCGACTTCATACCTCTTAGCAGGTCGGTCAGTCTCAGTAGTAGAGGAAGAAGAGTCCACTGATCATCAGTTACATCACAGTAGTGGTCCTCTTGCCTTTGCCTGGCGGAGTCAGCCCTTAATGGGCAATTCAGACATCACATTACACACCGCAGTTGAACCGTGCTTTAGACCACCGGGCATAGCAGAATGAGGAGGCTCGGCCTGCAAGCTCTAGCATACTCTAGTAGACAGCGTAACCAATCCAGCTAAGTTATTAAACCTGAAATTCAAGACTAAAAAAAGTCCTTTCTCTTTAGGGATAGACCTAGAGCAAGAATGGTAAAAATACCCCATAAACATTTTAGTCAAATGGAATCTCTTTCCTTATGCTTCGCATAAGCAACTACATACCTTAAGCTTCGCATAAGCATAGCCATATGATGAGTTGAGTTGAAGGCGGGCGTCCTTCTTTCTTTTCTATGGAAGCGCGCATCACTTTGGACGTGCTTTACCGGCAAATGCATGAGTCAGAACATAATAGCTAGGCACGTTGTGAGAAGAGAATAAGCAAAATCTATTGCATAATCAAAGTAAGAGTCAACATCTCGCTAATAAAAATCATTATCACGAGCAGTAGCTGAAACTTCTATTCGATCTACCGAATCAACTTCTGCCTACCCCGCCCGGTCAAGGCTCGTCAAGAGTGTTTTTTCTTCAACGGGAGGCCAGCCTATTATCCTACCCACGTCTATCCATAAGTAGTGAGAGCGAGCTTGGTTCTCTGGCGCCTGGCTATTTATTTCCCCCTTCTAGTCCCTCCGGTTGGGACAAGCTAATGAGATCCGGGCTCAGCCCTTTTGTAGTAAACGCAGCTTAAACACTATCATTATTCCAAAACATTTCTTTAAAAATGAAACAAAACCCATAGTAGTTATTCTTACCCTCCCAGGGAAGGGCACTTGATTGATCAGAAGAAAGGTCTACTTCTTCCCCCTTATGCTATGGAGGTCGTTAGCGCTACCAGTCTATTTCTTCTTCTGCTTGTCCGCTATCTTTAAAAATGCCTTCTGTCAGTATGAGTGAGCGTCTTTTCCCAGCTCCCGGTCTTTATGATTTCCTTGCCTTACTACCGAGATAACGTGCCTAAGTAGCATAACAATAAATATAGATCCTATCCCCTTTCCTTTAGTCGAGAATAGGTTTCATACGAGGTAGGGCCTTCCCATCAGAGCAACTTGATCACTGGATTATTCTATTTGCTTTCTTATCCCTAAAGAGAGACAAGACAAAAGTGGTGGTGTACTTTTCTCAATAGAGTTTTTGAGCACTCCTAGCCTATCATACGGGTTTCTGCCTCTCAAGATTGCTTTTCTTTTATTAAGGCTTTCGTTCCAGTCCCTCTGTCTTCCATTACGTTAGTAGGTCGATAGGTGAACATAGATAGGTTGCTTGCTAAGGAGTCAACCAAGCCAGTTCTTTTCAAGCCTTACAGCTGGTGAGATAAATCAAAGAGATCAGGAGCAGGAGGTATGTAGTCGCTTATTAGAAGCTTAAGGAAAGAGCAAATCAAATGAATGGGAAAGGTAAGATAACGGAAAAGATCTTCTCGGCCAAGCTAGCAAACCAGATTTTCTCTCTTGAATGGAAGAACAGCAAGAGACAGGGCTAAGAGTGATGTCCTACTTTCCGTAATCCTAACTTCAGTGAGCAGACGATTTGCTGCTCTTCTAGTTAGAGAAGGACTTAGACCTACCGGTAACCGGCTTCGCGGGCCCATTTTGGTCCACACATGGCTAAGCTCCTGGTGCGGTGGCGTATCGTCAACTAACGAACTAGGTATGAAGTAGCTTATGCTGCTTCGCTGCTTAAGGGGCGTAGCGAGTCGCTAAAGCGAAGTTTTTGGACAGAAAGTCTTTTTTTTATATATGATATATATACTATTCCGTTAAAATAGAGAGAAAGTAGTTGACCAATGATCCGGATAGGCATGGGAGTCCTTGGGCATTGCTTGGGCCTCCTGATAGGGTTGAGAAAAAGATTCTGTTACGGCACAGTCAGGCAGGTTTTTACCATTTCGCTCACGAGCAGAATCTTTTAAATTTTTCTTCATTTCTTCACCGGGCTTGGACCATGTCTCCCGAACAATCTCAGTACATATGGCGCAAGACGATTCCACATATCGAGGTCGGAATGGGATCGGGTGTTTTCACGTCTCACCGTAGTGCCCGGTTT